TTTCCGGAGTTTTATCTCCAATTAGGAAGGGGCCGGAGAAACTTTCTAGTTATGAATCAGGTATAGAACCGATCGGGGATGCTTGGTTACAATTTAGAATCCGTTATTATATGTTTGCTCTTGTTTTTGTTGTTTTTGATGTTGAAACTGTTTTTCTGTATCCGTGGGCAATGAGTTTCGATGTACTGGGGGTATCTGCTTTTATAGAAGCTTTAATTTTCGTGCTTATCCTAATTCTTGGTTTAGTTTATGCATGGCGAAAAGGAGCATTGGAATGGTCTTAGTTCGTTTCCCGAATACTTGTACAATAATAATAAAAAAAAAGTAAAAAAAAAACCATTGAAACAATTATGAATTCCATTAAGTTTCCCGTACTTGATCGAACAACAAAAAATTCAGTTATTTCAACTACGTTAAATGATCTTTCAAATTGGTCAAGACTGTCCAGCCTATGGCCGCTTCTTTATGGTACCAGTTGTTGTTTCATTGAATTTGCCTCATTAATAGGCTCCCGATTTGACTTTGATCGTTATGGGTTAGTACCAAGATCGAGTCCTAGACAGGCGGACCTTATTTTAACAGCAGGTACAGTAACAATGAAAATGGCTCCTTCTTTAGTGCGATTATATGAACAAATGCCTGAACCAAAGTATGTTATTGCTATGGGAGCGTGTACAATTACAGGGGGGATGTTCAGTACTGATTCTTATAGTACTGTTCGAGGAGTTGATAAGCTAATTCCTGTAGATGTCTATTTGCCGGGTTGTCCACCTAAACCAGAGGCTGTTATAGACGCTATAACAAAGCTTCGTAAGAAAATAGCTAGAGAAATCTATAAGGATCGAATTAGACCTCAACAGGGTAATCGGTGTTTTACTACCAATCACAAGTTTTTTGTTGTACGCAGTCCGCATACAGGAAATTATGATCAAGAATTACTCTATCCACCATCATCTACTTCAGAGATCTCTACTGAAACATTTTTTAAATACAAAAGTCCAGTATCTTCCCACGAATTAGTGAATTAGGGAGGCTTTTAGAGAATCAGAAAAAAATCTTCATAAATTAGAACTCATAGTAAATGTGAAATACTTATTTTATATAAAAAAGGTGTGGGGGAAATAAAAAAGATGCAGGGCACTTTGTCCGTTTGGCTAGCCAAACGCGGGCTGGTTCATAGATCGTTGGGCTTCGATTACCAAGGAATAGAGACTTTACAAATAAAGCCCGAAGATTGGCATTCTATTGCTGTAATTTTATATGTATATGGTTACAATTATTTACGTTCGCAATGTGCCTATGATGTGGCACCAGGTGGCCTCTTAGCCAGCGTGTATCATCTTACGAGAATAGAATATGGTGTCAACCAAGCGGAAGAAGTCTGCATAAAAGTATTTACTCACAGGAGTAATCCTAGAATTCCATCCGTTTTCTGGGTTTGGAAAAGTACGGATTTTCAAGAACGGGAATCTTATGATATGTTAGGAATCACTTATGATAGCCATCCACGACTGAAACGGATCTTAATGCCCGAAAGTTGGATAGGGTGGCCTTTACGTAAGGATTATATTGCCCCCAATTTTTATGAAATACAAGATGCTTATTGAATGATAAAAAATGAGCCTTAGCTTCTACAACTACAGACGTTCACAGAATATTTGGAATTAGATTCTTTTTTAGATCAAACAAACAGAAGAGTTGAGGTCTCGTTCATATTATTAGAAATAGCTTGATCTCAAATTTGAAAGATACTTTTTTTATTTCGTAAAAGCCGATCCAATAGGATGAACTAAAAAAAAAAGAGTTCTGCATTATGAACTTTGTATCGCGCACATAACTTAGTCAACTTTAGTCACATAACTGGGAATAAATAAGATCGGAAAGCAATAAATGAAGGAGGGGGGGAATACAATTCTATTTCTATTGTATCTAATGAATCTCGGGGTGTTTCTGCCCTTCAACTATAGATACTATAGATAGTATACTATAGATATAGACCTTTTTTTTACTTGTTTTGTTTGATTCAACGGAACTCATTTAACCTTTCCTTTCGAATATGTATCAAGTATTATACATTCGTTTTGAACGGCTGGATCCACAACATGAACAAAAAAAGAGAGGGGATAAAGGATGATTGCACTTTTTTTACTAAAGATACGTTTAATTTGAAGAATAGAAACTTATCAAAATTAATAAATCCTATGCCAAGAACCAGATTTGAACTGGTGACACGAGGATTTTCAGTCCTCTGCTCTACCAACTGAGCTATCCCGGCCATTACCGAAGTATCATCCTCGTTTTACGAATGGTGACACGAGGATTTAAAGTCCCCCGCAAAAAAGCTATGTCCACCATTACTGAGGTATCATCTACTGAAGTATCATTATCATTGTGACACAAGGATTTTCAGTCCTCTGCAACTAAGCTATGTCTACCATTACAAAAGGATCATCTTGCGGTGACACGAGGATTTCGAGTCCTCTACAACTAAGCTATGTCGACCATTACCGAAGTATCATTATCATTGTGACACAAGGATTTTCAGTCCTCCGCAATTAAGCTATGTCGACCATTACCGAAGTATCATCTACTGAAGTATCAGTATCATTTTAATATATGACTTAGGTCTATGTCAATGAAAAGAAACTCAAAAGTAGTAAATTCAAAAAGTTTTGGACCGGGAATTTCTTGGATCTTCTAAATAAAAGAAGACTTTCTAAGTTTAAAAATGAAAAATGATATAGATTCTAAATAATTCAAATCAATAATAACGAAAAAAAGGTAAGGTGTCAAACAGACCTTTTTGGGGAGTAGAGCTGGGGATAGAGGGACTTGAACCCTCACGATTTTAAAAGTCAACGGATTTTCATCTTACTATAAATTTCATTGTTGTCAGTATTGACATGTAAAATGGGACTCTATCTTTATTCTCGTCCGATTAATAAGTTCCACCAAGGATCTATCAGACTATGAAGTGAATCATTTGATCAATGAATATTATTTCTTAAACTTCGAATTTATTCACAACATTTCGATTTTGTTTATAAAAAAATAGAAATCGAGATTCAGGTCGTCATTTTTGAGATCGTTTTGTGTTACCTAAATTTAGACAATATAGGTTTTATCCTTCATCCTTTTTGATTTGAAGTTTCGATCGAAGGATTCATTTATCAACACAAGGTAGTGAACTCCATTTGTTAGAACAGCTTCCATTGAGTCTCTGCACCTATCCTTTTTTTCTCGCTTTCTAAACTCCGGTTTGTTCGCGTAAACCAGGATTTGGCTCAGGATTGCCCATTGTTAATTCCAGGGTTTCTCTGAATTTGAAAGTTATCACTTAGTAGGTTTCCATACCAAGGCTCAATCCAATTAAGTCCGTAGCGTCTACCAATTCCGCCATATCCCCTTTTTTATTAGGATCTCATTATGATGTCTTTCCATTTTTTCTTATGCCGAAACCTTGGGATTCATTACATTATAGATACTTATTTTATGTCTTTGTTATCTTATTTCATTTTTTTGAGCCCCATCCATATTGATTTAGTCTAATCAACAAAGATTCTATCATTTTTGTATTTGCAATTCAATATGGTTATATATTACATAACATATATATGTTCTTCCTTTTCTCATCTTTGTCTTAAATTTTAATAAATAGTCGAACGGTCGATTCTTTTTTTTTACTTTCATGAAAAGAAATTTATGATTATTAGTGAAACGTAGAATTGTACAATGTGCAATGGAAAAAAATTATAAGTCTACTTCGTAGATTTGAAATTCTAATAATTCTATACTATATAGAAAGAAATAAAAACAGATAGAATAGATAGAAATAAAAATAGATAGAAAAAAAAAAAAAAAAAAAAAAAAAAAGATTTCTGATCTAATTAAGATTTTCTTATTTAGAAACTAATGAAATCAAAATTAGAAAGTGAATATACTGCTATATTCTATTAATTAAGGTTATGTTTTATTTATTTAATGATAGTCACTATTTATTTGAGCTATATTCTGTTCTAGAATATATAGAATATTATTAATTCTAAATAGATAAGTAAAAATATTAATAGAATAGTTAATTGATATGATCTAGTAGTTTAGTGAATTTGTATGCATGCGCTATTTTATTTGAGCCCGCTTAGCTCAGAGGTTAGAGCATCGCATTTGTAATGCGATGGTCATCGGTTCGATTCCGATAGCCGGCTTTTCCATATTTTTTAGTTTTTTTACATGGTTTTTAATGTACTTTCAAAATCAAAGAAGATTGAAAAGACTTCTTTGACCTTTTTCCAAAAGTTACCACTCCATTTATATTATGTCATATAAACTTCCATATAGGAATATATATTGGGTAAAAGAGTTCGATCTTTGCAAAATAAATCAAGAAAAGAAAGGAAAATTTTTGTGATTTATTTCATTTATATATATTGTATATACAATAAAAAAAATCTGTATATTGAGAGAAGATATCTTCTTACTCTTTGTATTCCAATAGTTTATTGGAGTGTATTTCACGTCATTTATCATTATCATTTAGTTCAGTTTTAATTTTATTTAGTTTTGTACAATTTCAAAAAAAAAAAGGAGTCTTTATGTCACGTTACCGAGGGCCTCGTTTTAAAAAGATACGCCGTCTGGGGGCTTTACCGGGACTAACTAGTAAAAGGCCTAAGGCAGGAAGCGATCTTAGAAACCAATCACGCTCCGTAAAAAAATCTCAATATCGTATTCGTTTAGAAGAAAAACAAAAATTGCGTTTTCATTATGGTCTTACAGAACGCCAATTACTTAAATATGTACGTATCGCCGGAAAAGCCAAGGGGTCAACAGGTCAAGTTTTACTACAATTACTTGAAATGCGTTTGGATAACATCCTTTTTCGATTGGGTATGGCTTTGACTATTCCTCAAGCGCGCCAATTGGTAAACCATGGACATATTTTAGTTAATGGTCGTATAGTTGATATACCAAGTTATCGCTGCAAACCCCGAGATATTATTACAGTGAAGGATGAACAAAACTCTAGAACTTTGGTTCAAAATCTTCTTGATTCATCTGCCCCTGAGGAATTGCCAAACCATCTGACTCTTCACACATTCCAATATGAAGGGTTAGTCAATCAAATAATAGATAGGAAATGCGTCGGTTTGAAAATAAATGAATTGCTTGTCGTAGAATATTACTCTCGACAGACTTAATAAACCTAACTTAAGTAAAACAAAATTACTAAAAACAAGAGTTCGGACAACTCTCCTTTGCCATTAAAAATAAAAAGGCACAAGGTAAGGGATTTTGTCGAGGAATCTTTTTCCTATTCATGTATCATAGATTGGTAGGGAGATTTGGATCCCTTGTTTGCTCTTCCCAGCATTTTCCATATGAAAGAAATTTGGAATAGAGAATCTATTTCAAAATCAAAACAAGGTAGATTTTATATCTATTCTTTTTTTATTGGATTTGATACATTGTGGTCAATCACGTAAGATTGGTGAATTAGTTGAAAGTACGGAAAGAGAGGGATTCGAACCCTCGGTAAACAAAAGTCTACATAACAGTTCCAATGTTACGCCTTCAACCACTCGGCCATCTCTCCGACATCAGGATTATGACTGAGTATCTGGGTGAATAGCGAGTTATTCATCGTTTTTTAGATTATGGTTCATAGATACCCTTTTTTGACCGGAAAAGTTGGAAGTAGATAGAAGGTTTTTTTTATGAGTCCGCTTTTATGTTAGTTCGTACTATACAATTCCTTTGTTTGTGAGAAATTTTTCTCACAAAAGAAAAGGAAATAAAAAGAGTTAGAGAATGGATTACTACCTATGCCAAGATCGCGTATAAATGGAAATTTTATTGATAAAACCTTTACAATTGTAGCCGATATCTTATTACGAGTCATTCCGACAACTTCCGGAGAAAAAGAGGCATTTACTTATTACAGAGATGGTGCGATTTGATTATCATTATTTTTTTTATTTCTCGCCGATTTGGAATAGAAAGAAAAACGAGTATTGAAAAAAATCTACGCTTTTGAAGGTGAAGTTTATAATATAAAAAAACAATCCCTTCTGTCATGTATCCACGATTAATGCAGCCTTAGATGCTTCAATTGTGAATTCTAGTATTGAGCAAAAGGTTTTTACCTATGGTTCCCGTATTACAGATCAATCCTACTACACTAATACAATATACGAATAGGAGGCATAGGGGAAGAAGCACTACGCCGAGAAATCAACAACACGAAAACTTTCTTCAAAATGATTCCCTTTCTTCTTCTTCTTTGGGATTGGGACTAATTAAAATGGTTGGAACAATAAACATCCATCTCGTTCGTACTTTGGATACCCGTATAACCATTGAAGACTGTTGAAGTGACTAATTCCTGGAAATTTAGGGGCGTTGAGAACAAAGAAATTTTTAGAGTTTCCTTTTTTATTTTTATCTAGCATGAACCCACTTGGTAATAAGAAAAGATCTTTTGCAAGAAGGTTGGCTAGGGATTTCTTGTAAAAACATTAGCCCCGCTTAGTTCATAATGACATCAGATTTTTACATATATTATTTTCATTATGCACCTAAAGGAGGAGCCGTATGAGATGAAAATCTCACATACGGTTTTGAAACGGAGAATTCGTTAAAGCGAATGACGACCGTAACGGATGTCGGCTCAATCTGAAGGAAATTATGCGGAAGCATTACAGAATTATTATGAAGCTATGCGACTAGAAATTGACCCCTATGATCGAAGTTATATACTCTATAATATAGGCCTTATCCACACAAGTAATGGGGAACATACCAAAGCTTTAGAATATTATTTTCGGGCATTAGAACGAAACCCCTTTTTACCACAAGCTTTTAATAATATGGCTGTGATCTGTCATTACGTGCGACTATCTCCACTATAGAAAAAAAGAACGAACAGCTAGTCAATGAAATACTAGAAACACAAAAAAAGGGCTTTCTACATAAGCATCGTCCAAAACGATTTTTTATCAGCTGTAGCAAATAAATAAACTTCATCAATCGAAATATGAAGTGAAGACTAGATATGCCTAAATACTTTTCTATGGATAAAAAAAGATTTAATTGATAGAGGAAGCACCGTAAAGATCAATTGGAAAGGTTTTGGACCGATACAACAAGAGCTGTTTATTTATATCATAATATGAGATAAATCTTAGGAATCTACTTATGTAATAGAGTGGATCCCCTAAGGTATTGAGCAGCGGTGTAGCATCAGATCCTAAAGACAGTAAGTCTTTTTCTTTTTTATGAAGTATGAAAAAGTCTTTTTCAAAGATTCTATATAAATTTTTATATGAAAGCGGGATAGTTACCTTTCAGAAAATTCTAATATCTAATAACAGTGGACATGCCTTTTTTTTTTCTGAAGGTAGGAGAAAAGATAAAACTTATTATATTAATTAATATATTAATTAAATCAAAATGATAGTTTGAAACTCATGTAATTACTCTCTTTTGTTTAATCCAAGAAAA